GATGTTATCCAAACGCATCTCGAGTAGTTGTAGTAAAACCTGGCCTGTTGACCCTTTGGCTTTTCCAGCAATATGCATATATTTAAGTAATTGTCGTTCTGTCAGACCATAATGAAAACGCAATTTCTGTTTCTCTTCTAAACGAATACGATATTGTGATCTTTTTCCAGAGCGCAATTGGGTTTGAAGATCACTTCTGGATCTGGGTCTTTTACTAGTTAGTCCTGGTAAAACCCCCAGCCGGCGTATTTTTTTGAAACGAGGTCCTCGGTAACGAGACATAGAAAGGCTCCTTTTTGATTCACTTTTCTTTGACAAAAAAATATAAAATTAGACTGAACTAAAGGATCAGCAAAGCAAAACTCAATTTACTAAAGTCCTACAAAACAGAATAAAATAAATTTGATCAATTAAATTTTATCAATATTCGGATTTTTTGTATATATAGGAAATTCAAGCGAAGGTTACGTTTTTCAATTTCTTCTGTAGAGATCTAATTGTTCTAGTCAACTTTTTTCTTTATAGCTATAGCTACAAGTTATCATGACATAATAGATCGGTGATCCGACATTTAGAGAAAGCGAGAGTAGAGATTTTCAATCATGTAAATAAAAAAATAGATAAAAAAAAGAGCCGGCTATCGGAATCGAACCGATGACCATCGCATTACAAATGCGATGCTCTAACCTCTGAGCTAAGCGGGCGGATATAAGAGCAATAGTGTATAGGAATAAAGGAAACTATCGGATCTTAGCTATTTCCTAGTGATTCTTATTCTTTTTTCTTTTATTTATTGATTCTTTCAAATTCTTCTATTTCTTAAATATTAAATATTAGTTAAATATTTTAGATTCTATTTAGAAAATAGAAAAGAAAACTATTTAGATCTAGATAAATTAGATATCTAAATAAAAATCTAAATTCAATTCCATATTCATATATATGAAATATGAAAAGAAAATATCAATGAAATTAGAATTCAAAATGAAAAAAAAAATAAGAATGAATATCGACCGTTCCACTATTCAAAACTACACTGTAAAAATGAAGGAGGAGGAAAGGCATATATATATATATGTGGTATATATCTATCCATATTGAATTGCGGATAGATCAATGATAAAATCATTTTATATTGAAAAAATAGGGTTTATAGATGAAATGATATAATATAGAATAGAGGAAAAAAATAAAATAACAGCATACACTTTTTTTTTCAATATAGGAATCATTACCTAATGGATTCAAGAGTGCCAAGATAAATGAAAGAAGTGGATGGAATTACAGCTGGATCCTTGTCTCAAAGGCTCAAAGGAAAGGGGGATATGGCGAAATTGGTAGACGCTACGGACTTGATTGGATTGAGCCTTGGTATGGAAACCTGCTAAGTGGTAACTTCCAAATTCAGAGAAACCCTGGAACTAAAAAAGGGCAATCCTGAGCCAAATCTTTGTTTCGAGAGAAAAAACGATGGAAAATGAGAATAAAAAGGGGATAGGTGCAGAGACTCAATGGAAGCTGTTCTAACGAATAAAATTGATTACGTTACGTTAGTAGCTAAAAGACTTCTATCGAAATGACAGAAAGGATACGTCTTATATACCTAAGACGTACGTATACATACTGACATAGCAAACGATTAATCACAACCCAAATCTTATCAAATCTTATATTGAATTCTATTCTGTATCTCTATATCTCTATATATTTAGATATTTAGATATGAAATTTGAAATTTATATATGAAAATAAAAATCTTCTCTTTATTTCTATTAATTCTTTCTATTAATATTATATTCTTAAATATGAGTAATATAATAGTATGATATAAGGATCTATAAGAAACCCTATATTTCTATTCTTTTTTCATTAGAATGATAGAGATAGAATGATAGAGATCAAAAAGATATATGAAAATTTGAAGAGTTATTGTGAATCAATTCCAATTGAAGTTGAAAAAAGAATAGAATTCGAATATTCAATAATCAAATTATTCATTCCAGAATTTTTGATAGATCTTTTGAAATTGAATCGGACGAGAATAAAGAGAGAGTCCCATTTTACATGTCAATACCGACAACAATGAAATTTATAGTAAGAGGAAAATCCGTCGAATTTTTCAATCGTGAGGGTTCAAGTCCCTCTATCCCCAATAAAAAGCCCATTTTACTTCCTCGCTCTTTATTTATCCTCATCCTCTTTATTCATTTTTTTTTTCATCAGTGACTCAGTTTAAACAAAATTAAATATCTTTCTCATTTTATTCACTCTGTTCTTTCACAAAAGGATCCGAATATAAATCCTCGTATCTTTTTCCAATCCAATCTCATTTGTTTTGTATAATACGATATGAAGATATATGTTCAAGGAATCTCCGTTATTGAATCATTCATAGTCTATATCTTTTTCCTTACATTTACAAAAAAAGTATTCTTTTTGAAGATCCAAGAATTTCAGGGGTTAGAGCCAATTTGTTAAGATTTTCTTTTTTAGTTCTTTTCATTGACATAGATAGAAGTACTCTGCTAGGATGATGCACGGGAAAAGGTCGGGATAGCTCAGTTGGTAGAGCAGAGGACTGAAAATCCTCGTGTCACCAGTTCAAATCTGGTTCCTGACACGTGAATAATGTATCGGATAGATATTTCTTAATACCTCATAAAAATGAAATTAATTCATTAAGACGGATCGGAATATATATTCTTTACTTTCTTTTTCTTTTTTTTCTTCTTTCAATTCTCTTTCTATATGTGATGTGTAATATAGAATGCTCTTATACTTAGTTTATACTTATTATCTTATATAATCTTATATATCTTTTTATATCTATTTTTTCTATTTCATATTGATCTTATATCTTAGAAATAGAAAGTAAAAGTAAAGAATTCCCTATCTTATATTAACTTTTCTATTAACTTAGAATAATTATAGATAGTAATTATAGTAATATACTATAGTAATACTATAGTAATATAGTAAGAGTAATATAGTAAAGAAGAAATTAAATTTAAAAATAAAAAGAATAAAAAGATGATAAAGAACATATGTAATTTCTTCACGAAAGTGGATGAAGAGAGATGGGTATTTGATCCGAGATTTGACAAATACCAATTAGGTCCGTTGTAATGAATTCTTGTGTTTATTTTATTGTTCCTACTACTACTCAAATTTCTATACAAAACAAAAATGGAATGTATTAGGGCTATACGGACTCGAACCGTAGACCTTCTCGGTAAAACAGAGAAAACTTATTATTATCGAAATGATTCGAACTGTTTCAAAGACCCAACATGCATTTTGTTGCATTGGGCTCTTTCATCAACTGATGTAAAAATCAGTTAGTCCACCATAGTTTTCTTTAGAGGAAGATAAGAAGATATTGAGATGGCTCCATATGCTCTGATTCATTATTTGTATCCTGATCTAGGAGCAATACCAAAGTGTTTCAAAGAAGGGTGACCTTTATTTAGGTCTGCCTTCGGCCTAGATCAACCTAAATGAAATGCAGTCTCTATCGCTCCGCTGCAAGAGTAAAATATGAGACTTCATACACCTCAAAGCTCATAGGACGAAAAGAGGTTTTTTTGAGATCCTTATACTCATTATGCCTGGCATTGAATGGGCTGAGCATTTACCTTATAATGGCAGGTTCTATTTGATTTAGCACCGGAATTCGCACTTGAACCGGATCAAATCAAATTTGTCAGGCTATTTTTCTCTTGTTCTCTCGAATCTACGGAGTAAGACATCGACTTCTCAAAAAGATCAATTATGGTCATTGTATAATGAGCTCCTTTGAAAAACATTGGCGCACGTGTAAACGAGGTGCTCTACCTAACTGAGCTATAGCCCTTGTCATAACCATTTTAATATAGAGACAATTTCTTGTCAAGAAGGGTATCCTATAATCTCACATGATAACTCTCTGATCTGTTTATGTTTACTGGTAAAAGATTAATATTGCTTAGAAAACATATTTTACCTATAATCCATCGAAGTGATGGAGACCCTTTTTGTGGTGATAAATGACCTACTTAACCCAGTGGTTAGAGTATTGCTTTCATACGGCGGGAGTCATTGGTTCAAATCCAATAGTAGGTAGAACTTATTAGATACCGGATTCCATGGTATCTAATAAGTTTTTCTACTCATCCTATTTTTTTCGTTATGTTCTATCATCAGATTAATCAAATTAGACTTTGTTGTGGTCAATTTGTGGAATCAAGATGTAGTGTGTGATGTAGTGTGTAGTATATAATAAAGAAATCTTTTTATTTTGATTGAATACTAAGAGGAAATTACTTTGATAGCTTCTACTCGTGTCCTAGCTCGTCTGAGAGCTAGATTTGCCTCAATTGCTTGTCTCTTACCCTCAGCTTTACTCAAGTTAGCTTCAGCTATTTCAAGAGTTTGTTGAGCTTCTTGTGGATCAATGTCAGTACTAATTTCTGCACCATTTCCTAAAATGGTGATCTCATTATTACTTATTCTAGCAAAACCGCCCATAAGAGCTACCGTTAACCATCGATCTTTTAGCCGTATTCTCAAAAGACCTATATCTACAGCCGTGGCAATGGGGGCATGATTTGGTAATACCCCAATTTGTCCACTATTAGTAGATAAAATAATCTCTTTCACTTCAGAATCCCAAATCATTCGATTTGGAGTCAGTACACAAAGATTTAAGGTCATTTCTTCAATTTGCTCTCCTCTTCTAAGTTCATAGCTTTCGCGGTAGCTTCATCGATGTTACCCACCAAATAAAAGGCCTGCTCGGGAAGACCATCTAATTCTCCGGAAAGGATGAATTGAAACCCCCGAATTGTTTCTGCTAGACCAACATATTTCCCTGGAGAACCAGTAAAGACTTCTGCCACAAAGAAGGGTTGTGATAAGAAACGCTCAATTTTGCGTGCTCTTGCTACAGTTAAACGATCTTCTTCGGATAATTCGTCCAACCCAAGGATAGCTATAATGTCCTGAAGTTCTTTGTAACGTTG